ATTGAAAAAATAAATACTGATTAGTTCGGTCTCAATTTTTATTTTCTTATGTCATTAGGAAAACACAATTTGAAATTCAAATCCCAGAATCGTTCATGAATTCGAACTAAGGAGTCAATAGTTAATGGTTCAAATTTATCGGCTGAAAATACACAATGCTAAAAACATTCTCTCGCTTTTCTATTGAGCAATCAAATGTGTATTTTCAGATACTATACAATAAATTGAAGGGGTGGATCAAATCCAACCAAAAGGGGGTTTGGAAGAAAAGTATTTTTGTATCATTTTGGCGGCATGGCCGAGTGGTAAGGCGGGGGACTGCAAATCCTTTTTCCCCAGTTCAAATCCGGGTGTCGCCTGATTACCAAAAACTCGAAATCTCTTCTTCTTTTCTGTTCTTCTGATAGAACTCGAAGAATGCTTCCTCCGTAGAAGCATAGGAAACGGGCTGTTGATACTTTGTTTGATTCTAAGTATGTGGTCTACAGGTTTTCTAAAAGAAAAGATTGTGAAGCCCCGTTCGCATCTAGGATTCAAGGAAATATTCGAATCTACTGGTAGAGGGGTTATCAAGACTTCACGATTCCCTTTGACTCTGCGGCATTGATTCCACTATTATTAGTGAGGAATAATGGAATAATTCCTTCGTATTTATAGAGATAGGGGACATAATGCACATGGATATAGTCAGTCTCGCTTGGGCTGCTTTAATGGTAGTCTTTACATTTTCCCTTTCACTCGTAGTGTGGGGAAGAAGTGGGCTCTAGAAGTACTACTAATTGAGTTCAGGAATCAAAAAGAAAACCGTATCGATTGTTTTATAGATCGTTCTGCAACGCATTTGAAACTATTTCAAATCAAAATCTCTGAATTTGGAATCTCATTGGACTCCAATCGAGTAATCTATGATATGAATCATACTCTTTCAATTTTCAATTAAAGAGATATTTCATCGATTCCCGCCCTTGTATTGTATTTCGAAAAGAAAGGGATTCAGCTGATTGGAAATTTATTCCAACCTCAAATTCTTCCGAAATTTTATATTTCAATCGACGGGAATGGGCTCTTACTATCTTTATAGATGGATACTGAGGAAGACGGACCCCCTTTTGATTTCTTTCCCTCTTTACTCTTCAAAGAAGAAGTCGTTTTGTTACGTGTATACGCACTTTCTAGGATAAATGATATAGGGATGGTGGTTGTCTAACGAGAGACTGGGCAATAATAAGATCTTGACTGGGGCGAGTCATGGGCATTTACCCTTTGTTTTCTAATTTGAGAAAGGCGATTTTTGCTTTATCGACTTATTTCATATCAGGGTTTGGCCGTTAAAAATGGGCAAAGTTTCCCCTTCCTTATTAGTTAATAGTATGGTAGAAAGATGCATCTTTCTACCATACTATCTAGCTCTTAGAAAACTGCTGATTATAGTGCGCTCATTTCATTTAAGTTAAGACGTAAAATTGAAATCCTTTTCATTTGACTTCGTCAATTTTTGATAAGAACTCAGAAGGAAAGTTGAATTCAAATGAATTTGAAAATTCATTTAAATTAATCATTTTGGCTGACTGTTTTTACGTAAATGATAAGCAGAAAGGCGGTAGGAACTAGAATGAATAGTGCAGTAGCAATAAATGCAAGAATATTTACTTCCATAATCTCATCGGTTTTTTTACTTCGCAATAACTCGGGATTTAATCCCCTAGAGATGATAAATCTTTCGGCTGTAAATTCAATGAATGAATTACCTCTCGATGATCTTGAATCGGATCAATATCATGAATAACAATATCTGATCTAGCAAATCAACCCGTCGTCAAGACTTGAATAGTATAACATAGGAAGTTCTTTTATCCATACCGAATCCAAATTTGGATTCCTGACTCAATCAATCCAAAATTCCTTTATTTCTATTTCTCATCTGTTTCCTTGTTTTTTCTATAACCTGCCTTGCGTCTTCCTTGGACAATCGTCTGATAAAGGATCATCAGATTGCCTTTCCACTTCGATTAATTACATAGTTCTAAACCTAAAGAAACAATAAAAGCGAAATGGAAAAAATAGGAAAGCAAAAAGAAATAAAGACTCCTTTTTGCTTTGGGAATGTTTGCTTTGGGAATGAAAGTATGCCTCTCGCCACCCTTTACTAGTTCATATAAGGGAAAAATTGAATTGATGTATTTATTTGATTTTGATCCATCGGGACTGGCGGGGCTCGAACCCGCAGCTTCCGCCTTGACAGGGCGGTGCTCTAACCGATTGAACTACAATCCCGGGGAAAATAAATAGGGGATCTCGCAGAAAATTGGATTCTTTTTTTTTTTTATCTTCGTGGGGTCTTTCTGAAGGACAGGGGGGTTTGTACCATCTCATGTTAGATTAGCGGATTATTGGGCCGAGCTGGATTTGAACCAGCGTAGACATATTGCCAACGAATTTACAGTCCGTCCCCATTAACCGCTCGGGCATCGACCCAGGAAGAATCAATTTTAGGCTTATT